AATACGTTATGCACAACAACCTGATTTTCGGAGAGACATAATCAAAGGATCTATACGTGCTCAAAGGCGTAAAACAGTTACTTGGAAACTCTTTCAAAAAAGTCTGCATTCGCCCCTTTTTTTAGACAAAATTGAAAAACCCTCGTTTTTTTCTTTTTTAAAAAATTATGAGCCAATGAGACAAATGCTTTTTATGTTCCAAAATTGGATGCGTACAAAGGCAGAATTCAAAAATTCGGATTATACAGAAGAAAAGACAAAAGAAAGTAAGGAGGAGGTCGAAAGAAAAAAAAAAGAAAAAGAGGAACAAAGACGTATAGAAATAGGAGAGGCCTGGGATAGCATTATATTTGCTCAAGTAATAAGAGGTTCTTTATTAATAACCCAATCGATTCTTAGAAAATATATTCTATTGCCTTCATTGATAATAACTAAAAATATTGTTCGTATGTTATTATTTCAATTTCCCGAATGGTCAGAAGATTTTAGGGATTGGAAGAGAGAAATGTATATTAAATGCACCTATAATGGCGTTCAATTATCCGAAAAAGAATTTCCAAAAAAGTGGCTAATAGACGGTATTCAGATAAAAATCATATTTCCTTTTCGTCTGAAACCTTGGCACAGATCTAAGCTCCGATCCACTGAAAAGGATCCAATGAAAAAAAAGGCGAAAAAAAAAAAGGACTTTTGTTTTTTAACAATTTTGGGAATGGAAGTGGAATTGCCCTTTTCTAGTTATCCCCGAAACCGATTTTCAATTTTTCATCCCATTTTAAAAGAACTCAAAAAAAAAATGAAAAAATGGAAAAAGAATTTTTTTCTAGTTCTCAAGATTTTAAATGAGAGAACAAAATTGTTTCTAAATTTCTCAAAAGAAAGAGCAAAATGGATCATCAAAAGTATTCTATTTCTAAACGAAAAAATAAAACAACTCCCAACTTTATTTCTACTTAGATTAAAAAAAATCTATGGATTTAGTGAAAGCCAAAAAGATTCAACAATGAGTAAGAAAAATCCAATGATTTACGAATCAACCATTCGAATTCAATCTATTAATTGGACAGATTGTTCATTGAAAAAAAAAAAAATAAAAGATCTGAATGCTAAAAGAAAGACAATCATAAATAAAATAAAAAAAATGACAAAAGAAAAGAAAAAGGGAGTTTTAACTTCAGAGATAAATATTAGTTCGAACAAAGCAAGTTATTATGCTAAAAGATTTAAATTAAAAAAAAATATTTGGCAGATATTACAAAAAAGAAATCCTCTATTAGGCCGTAAATCACAAAATACTCTATTAGACCGTAAATCGCAGTATTCTTTTTTTAAATCTATCATGGAAAGGGTATACCTAGATATCTTTCTATGTATCATTTATATTCCTAGGGTCGATGTACAACTTTTTCTTGAATCAAGAAAAAAAATAAAAAACAAATCCATTTACAATAATGAAGAAAATGTGGAAAGAACTGATAAAACAAATCAAAGTCTAATTCACTTTATTTCGCTTCTCAAAAAATCTTATAATATTAGGAATACGAATTCAGTGAATTCGTGTGACGTATCCTCGTTGTCACAGGCATATGTATTTTTTAAATTATCAGAAACCCAAGTTATTAACATATATAAGTTAAGATCTGTTTTTGAATATCATCGAAAATGCTTTTTTCTTAAGAATGAAATAAAGGATTTTTTTTTTGGAATACAAAGAATATTTGATTCTAAATTAAGACAAAAGAACCCTTCCAATTCTCTAATGAATCAATGGACAAATTGGTTGTTAAAGGGTCATTCTCAATATGATTTATCTCAGAGGAGATGGTCTAGATTATTGCCACAAAAATGGAGAAATATAATCCATGAGCGTCGTGTCTCTCAAAAAAAAGATTTTAAAAAATGTGATTCATATGAAAAAACCCGATTAATTCTTTACAAAAACCAACAATTAGACTCATTAAACAAAAAAAAACAATATGAATATGATCTTTTTTCATATAAATCTATTAATTATGCAGATAAGAAGGACTCATATATTTATGGATATGGATCGTCATTCCAAGCAAATCAAAATCAAGCTATTTCTTTTAATTACAACACACGTAAACAAAAAATATTTGATTTAACGAGTGATATCTCTATCAAGAATTATATAGCAGAAGATTATATTATAGATATGGAAAAAAATCTGGATAGAAAGTATTTTGATTGGATGGGAATGAATGAAGAAATATTAAATCGTTCCATATGGAATCGTGAATTTTTGTTCTTTTCCAAATTTTGGATATTTTATAATGCATATACGAGTAACCCGTGGATCATACCAATCCAATTACTTTTTTTCGATTTTAATATAAATAAAAATGTTAGTGAAAATAAAAACATTACTGGAAGGAAAAAAATAATAGATATTTTTAGATCATCAAAAAAAAAAAAAAAATTGCAATTCGAGTTAGAGACTCGAAATCAAGCAAAAGCGGAATACACGGGTCGAGTGGATTTTGAATCATCTCTCTCAACCCAAGAAAAAGATATTGAAGAAGATTATACAGGATTGGACAAGAAAGAGGATATAAACAAAAAGCAATACAAGAACAAGATAGAGGCAGAACTGAATCTCTTATTAAGAAAGTTTTTGTTTTTTCAATTGAATTGGAAGGGTTCCTTAAATCAAAGAGTAATGAATAATATAAAAATATATTGTCTTCTGATTAGATTGAAAAATCTAAAAGAGATTGCTATAACCTCCATTCAAAGAGGAGAACTAAGTCTAGATATTATGGTGATTCAGAATCAGAAGGATTTAACTCTTACAGGATTGACCAAAAATAAAAAATTGATCCAAAAAGGAATATTGATTATCGAACCGGTTCGTCTGTCTAGAAAAAACGATGAAAAATTTTTTATGTATCAAACCATAGGCCTTTCGTTGATTCATAAGAGTAAGCGTCAAATTAATCAAAGATATCCAGAAAAAAGCCATGTTGATAAGAAGAACTTTGAAAAATCCATTCCAAGAACAAGAGATCAAAAGATAAGAGAAAATAAAGAAAAAAATCATTATGATTTGCTTGTTCCTGAATCTTTTTTTTCCGCTAGACGTCGTAGAGAATTCAGAATTCTAATTTGTTTCAATTCTAAGAATAGAAATGGTGTACATAGAAAGACAACATTTTACAATAAGAATAAAGTCAATAATTGCTGTAACGTTTTGGCTGAAAAAAAAGATCTTGATGGAGAAAAAAAAAAACTAATAAATTTCCATTTTTTTCTTTGGCCAAATTTTCGATTAGAGGATTTAGCTTGTATGAATCGCTATTGGTTTGATACCTATAATGGAAGCCGTTTCAGTATATTAAGGATACATATGTATCCGCGATTGAGAATTCGTTAATATAGATTTCTTTCTTCTATTTAGCGTAACATATCCGGTATGCAGATACATAATGGATACACACATGGATGCGCACACGCATTGTGTTAACTTCTATTCTGTATTCTGAAGCCTTGATACTAATTCAATGATATATCCATTAGATAAAAAAATGAATCAAAAAAATCGTCTTATATATATATTTAATATATTTAAATCTAAATTTAAGTCTACCATTTTTATGCATAAATTATTAAAGTATTTCTATGATTTGGAAAAAAAAATCGGGAAATCTTAAGGAAATTAAGATTATTATATATACAAAATTTGAAATTAGTGTCATTACTATTACTGATCAAAAAAGATATCCATAAAATAAGGAAGGGGAGAATAAAGCTTTCAACTTATGGTAAAAAATTTATTTCTACCGGGTTTTTCACAAGAAAAAAAAGAAGAAAACCCCGGATCGGTTGAATTTCAAGTACTCAATTTCACCAATAAGATACGAAGACTTACTTCACATTTGGAATTGCACCGAAAAGACTATTTATCTCAAAGAGGTTTACGTAAAATTCTGGGAAAACGACAACGGCTACTGTCTTATTTGTCAAAGAAAAATGGAATACGCTATAAAAAATTAATAAATCAGTTGGATATTCGGGAGTCACAAATTCGCTAATTGAAGAGTCATTTTGAATTATTCGATTTATTAATTAGGTCTTGAATTTTGATGAATTTTTTTTTTATTTTTGTTTTATGCAATTCATGGAAGAATAAATCGAGGAAAAACCTATGAATGTCCCAGCTACAAGAAAAGACCTCATGATAGTCAATATGGGCCCTCACCACCCATCAATGCATGGTGTTCTTCGACTTATTGTTACTCTGGATGGTGAGGATGTTATTGATTGTGAACCAATATTGGGTTATTTACACAGAGGGATGGAAAAAATTGCGGAAAACCGAACAATTATACAATATCTGCCTTATGTAACACGTTGGGATTATTTAGCTACTATGTTCACAGAAGCAATAACCGTAAACGGACCGGAACAGTTGGGAAATATTCAAGTACCCAAAAGAGCCAGCTATATTCGAGTAATTATGTTGGAATTGAGTCGTATAGCTTCTCACCTACTATGGCTGGGACCTTTTATGGCGGATATTGGTGCACAAACCCCTTTCTTCTATATTTTCAGAGAAAGAGAATTAATATATGATCTATTCGAAGCTGCGACAGGTATGAGAATGATGCATAATTTTTTCCGTATCGGGGGAGTAGCGGCTGATCTACCTCATGGTTGGATAGATAAATGTTTGGATTTCTGCGATTATTTTTTAACAGGGGTTTTTGAATATCAAAAACTTATTACGCGAAATCCTATTTTTTTAGAACGAGTTGAGGGAATAGGCATTGTTGGTGGAAAGGAAGTAATAAATTGGGGTTTATCAGGACCGATGCTTCGGGCTTCCGGAATACAATGGGATCTCCGTAAAGTTGATAATTATGAGTGTTACGGGGAATTTGATTGGGAAGTTCAATGGCAAAAAGAAGGAGATTCATTAGCTCGTTATTTAGTTCGAATTGGTGAAATGGTGGAATCCATAAAAATTATTCAACAGGCTTTGGAAGGAATTCCCGGCGGTCCATATGAGAATTTAGAAATCCGTTACTTTGATAGGGAAAGGGAACCAGAATGGAATGATTTTGAATATCGATTCATTAGTAAAAAACCGTCTCCGACTTTTGAATTGCCGAAACAAGAACTTTATGTAAGAGTTGAAGCCCCAAAAGGAGAATTAGGAATTTTTCTAATAGGGGATCAGAATGTTTTTCCTTGGAGATGGAAAATTCGTCCACCTGGTTTTATCAATTTGCAAATTCTTCCTCAATTAGTTAAAAGAATGAAATTGGCCGATATTATGACAATACTAGGTAGCATAGATATCATTATGGGAGAAGTTGATCGTTGAAATGATAATTGATACAACAGAAGTACAAGACATCAATTCTTTTTTCAGATTGGAATCTTTAAAAGAGGTCTATGGAATTCTATGGGTACTTGCCCCTATCTTTACTCTTGTATTGGGAATCACCATAAGTGTACTAGCAATTGTATGGTTAGAAAGAGAAATATCCGCAGGTATACAACAGCGGATTGGACCTGAATACGCTGGTCCTTTGGGAGTTCTTCAAGCTCTAGCAGATGGAACAAAACTACTTTTCAAAGAGAGTCTTATTCCATCTAGGGGAGATACTCGTTTATTCAGTATCGGACCATCCATATCAGTCATATCAATTATAATAAGCTATTCAGTAATTCCTTTTGGATATAACTTTGTTTTATCGGATCTCAATATCGGTGTTTTTTTATGGATTGCTATTTCGAGTATTGCTCCCATTGGACTTCTTATGTCAGGATATGGATCAAATAATAAATATTCCTTTTTGGGTGGTCTACGAGCTGCTGCTCAATCGATTAGTTATGAAATACCATTAACTCTATGTGTGTTATCAATATCTCTACGTGCGATTCGTTGATACAAAAACTTTTCGATGCTATTGCTATGCTTATGCGCCTTTCTTTGTGGGACACTTTATAGGAAAGGGGTAGAATAAATTCATTATTATTATTCTCAATTCGGATTGAAGAACAAAATCAGATAGTTATATGAGTGAAATCAGACAGCTTCTATTGAATATAATTTTATATAATTTATGAATACTATATTACATTACCAGACCAGATTTTATCTATGGTATAGTTTATATATGGTATAGTATGATGATTTGAAATTGCAGTCAAAATATTGAGTCTCATTTTCTATGTATAAGAATTTAGTAAAAAAAATTAGAAGCAGAAGAGTCTGATTACCCCAGGATTGGTTGATTATTAATCTTGTCTTGAAGCGGGTTCAAAAGAATTGAGTTTTTGCTACCGTTTGGATGAATTATCATACATGTATTAACATAAATATAAGGAAAGCTCATAAAAAATGGAGTGGATGGTTAGAAGCACCAAGATACACAAAGGATTAGTAACGCGGATTATGTAAATTTTAAAAAAGAGCATTTCCACATAATAGAAAAAAGAATACTAGTTGGGGCTTTAAGTTGGTAGAAAAAAGAAGGAAGTACTCCCCAAAATTCCGGTCCAGAGTATGCTCCTATCCACTGATTAAATAAATGACTATCGGGAACGAAATAATCCTTTAATTTTTTTTTTCAAGTCCCTTTTTATTTACACAAAAAAAGACGAATAGGAACGAAAAAAAAAGAAAAAAAAAGTGACCCCCCTTATCTTTTTTTTTTATCCATACTTATCATACTTATGGAGATAGAATTTTTGTGATAATTTAGAAACTAATATGAATTCTTTTTCGTAATCGAAAACGATGGGCGGGGGGTTATTGGATAATTCTAAAAGATTTTTTTATTGAAGAATAAAGTTATTACTTAAGAAATTCAATTTTTCATTTTTAAGGGATAAGATCAATTCAGAAGTACCTTTTGTATCTTTTATAAAAAATGCATCTTATTTCTCTTTATTATTAAATTAGAACAGACAGAATTCAATTGGTCTAATTCAGAACCGTCCGATAAATTGGAATCTTATCCATCTTAGGGATATAGAAAAAGATAAATAATCGGCCTGGTCCTTAGATTTATTTAAGGCTTTCGAGGAGCCGTATGAGGTGAAAATCTCATGTACGGTTCTGTAATAGCGATGGGGACAGTAATGTTATCACCGACTAGGATTATCTAATAGTTTAAGTACAGTTGATATAGTTGATGCACAATCAAAATATGGTTTTTGGGGGTGGAATTTGTGGCGTCAACCTATAGGTTTCATCGTTTTTCTAATTTCTTCCCTAGCAGAATGTGAAAGATTACCTTTTGATTTACCAGAAGCGGAAGAAGAATTAGTAGCGGGTTATCAAACCGAATATTCGGGTATAAAATTTGGTTTATTTTATGTTGCTTCCTATTTAAACCTATTAATTTCTTCATTATTTGTAACAGTTCTTTACTTGGGCGGTTCAAATATCTCTGTTCCGTACATATTCGTTTCTGAATTTTTTGAAATAACTAATAAAGCGTATGGAGTTTTTGGAACTACAATTGATATCTTTATTACATTAGTTAAAACTTATTTGTTCTTGTTCCTTTCTATCACAGCAAGATGGACTTTGCCTAGGCTAAGAATGGACCAATTATTAAATCTTGGGTGGAAGTTTCTTTTACCTATTTCTCTCGGTAATCTATTATTAACAACTTCGTCTCAACTGTTTTCACTGTAAAAGATTGATCCTATATATTTGTAACTTGTCTCAAACAAGAGAAAGAAACAAAACAAAAATATTCATAGATATTCACGATATGTTCCTTATGGTAACTGGGTTCATGAATTATGGTCAACAAACAGTCCGAGCTGCAAGGTACATTGGTCAAAGTTTCATGATTACCTTATCCCACGCAAATCGTTTACCTGTAACTATTCAATATCCTTATGAAAAATTCATTACATCGGAACGTTTCCGCGGTCGAATCCATTTTGAATTTGATAAATGTATTGCTTGTGAAGTATGTGTTCGTGTATGTCCTATAGATCTACCCGTTGTTGATTGGAAACTGGAAACGGATATTCGAAAGAAACGATTGCTTAATTACAGTATTGATTTCGGAATTTGTATATTTTGTGGTAACTGTGTTGAGTATTGTCCAACAAATTGTTTATCAATGACTGAAGAATATGAACTTTCGATTTATGATCGTCATGAATTGAATTATAATCAAATTGCTTTAGGCCGTTTACCAATGTCAGTAATTGATGATTATACAATTCGAACAATTCAAATAAAATAATATAATAAAATTTTTTATTTTATTTCTTTTTTTTTTAATTTATTTCTTTTTTTATTTATTAGAATCTTATTTATTAGAATTTATTAGAATTTAATTTATTATAATATATTATAATATAAGATTTATAAAATTTAATTTATTATAATCTAATTAATTATTAAAAAGAATTAGAAATATATATATAAATCAAATCAGTTCTATATTTCATATCTATTTATTTATTTATTTTTTTTTTATATATTTATAAATAATATAAATAGATATGAAACAGAATAATTTAAATTTAGACAATAATAAAAAAAATGTTCTCTAAAAATAGAAAAACTATTCTATATTCTCTTAGAAAATAAATATTCTATTAGAAATATTCTATTCTATATATATGACAGATATATAGAGAAATTCTATATTACTATATTCTATAAATATAGAATATATATAGTTATACTTAATAGTTTCGACCTACTCTTTCGTATAACGAATGAAATGACATTGGTCCTATAACTGGTACCTATTCTTACTTGTTAGGATTTGATTAAATTCAATGCGGAGAGAAATCTCGTATATACAATTTTTCCCTGGTCGTATCAATTAAGGTCATGAAATTTCGATTTATTTTTATCTTATTTTACATATAATGGATTTGCCTGAACCACTACATGATTTTCTTTTAGTCTTTTTGGGATCAGGTCTTGTATTAGGAAGTCTAGGAGTAGTATTATTTACCAACCCAATCTTTTCTGCTTTTTCGTTGGGACTGGTTCTTGTTTGTATATCTTTATTCTATATTTTATCAAACTCCCATTTTGTAGCTGCCGCACAACTACTTATTTACGTGGGAGCTATAAACGTTTTAATCCTATTTGCTGTGATGTTCATGAATGGTTCGGAATATTACCAAGATTTTCATCTTTTGACTGTTGGGGGTGGAATTACTTTGATGGTTTGTACAAGTATTTTTGTTTCACTAATAACTATTATTCCAGATACATCATGGTACGGGATGATTTGGACTACAAGACCAAATCAGATTATAGAGCAAGATTTGATAAGTACTAGTCAACAAATTGGAATTCATTTATCAACAGATTTTTTTCTTCCATTTGAACTAATTTCAATAATTCTCTTAGCTGCTTTGATAGGTGCAATTGTCGTGGCTCGCCAGTAAGAAATCTTTCGAACTAGCAATAAAAAATTCCATTTTTTTTTTTTGAATTTTCCCACATTTATTTCTGTTGAATTCTATGTGAATGTAAAAAAAAGAGTGTTTATGTAGAAAAGAATTTTTTTTTTGCCAATATATTCTTTTGTTCCAGACTTGTTATATTCTTTAGTCAATTGAATCCGTTGAATTCTTGTTCATATTTTATTAAAATGAATCGAAATTGATAAGGAGTTGGTCAATGATGCTCGAACATGTACTTGTTTTGAGTGCCTATTTATTTTCTATCGGTATCTATGGATTGATCACGAGTCGAAATATGGTTAGAGCCCTTATGTGTCTTGAACTTATACTCAATGCAGTTAATATAAATTTCGTAACCTTTTCTGATTTTTTTGATAGTCGCCAATTAAAAGGAAATATTTTTTCTATTTTTGTTATTGCTATTGCAGCCGCTGAAGCTGCTATCGGACCGGCTATTGTTTCTTCAATTTATCGTAACAGAAAATCTACTCGTATCAATCAATCGAACTTGTTGAATAAATAGTATTAATCATGATTAATCATAAAAATTTGAATTTAGAATAGTGTAATATTCATCAATTCAAATTTGCATGTTTGCAAAAACAAAACGTAAGAAATCAAAGTATCTTGGTCCTCTTCTCCTCTTATGAATTGATCCGGAAGTCGATTTTGAGTATCAAAATTCTGGTAAATCGTTGATTCATCTGGTGTCTAAATATATGATTCATTTACGAGTTTACTAGATCGAAAATTTTCAATTTTTGATGTTAAAAAATTACTCTAGATCCAATGTCACATTCAGTAAAGATTTATGATACATGTATAGGATGTACTCAATGTGTCCGAGCCTGCCCCACAGATGTATTAGAAATGATACCTTGGGACGGGTGTAAAGCTAAGCAAATAGCTTCTGCTCCAAGAACGGAGGACTGTGTTGGTTGTAAGAGGTGTGAATCCGCCTGTCCGACGGATTTCTTAAGTGTTCGAGTTTATTTATGGCATGAAACAACTCGAAGCATGGGTCTAGCTTATTGATAGCTTTTTTAAAAAACACCACGAGAATACGTTTTTTTACTGGCAAAAACCCGCGCTCAAAATATAAAATAGAAAAATAGAATATTAGTATTTTATTTTGAGCGCGGGTTTTTCTGGTCCAAGTTTATCTTATTTTTATCACGAATTATTTTCCTTGGTTAACAATAGTTGTACTTTTGCCAATAGCCGGGGGCTCCTTAATCTTCTTATTTCCTCATCGAGGAAATAAGGTAATTAAGTGGTATACGATTTGTATATGCTTAATCGATCTCCTTCTAACAACCTATGCATTTTGTTATCATTTCCAATTGGATGATCCATTAACCCAACTGACGGAAAATTATAAATGGATCAATTTTTTTGATTTTTATTGGAGATTCGGAATAGATGGACTCTCTATAGGACCTATTTTACTGACGGGATTTATTACCACTATAGCTACTTTAGCGGCTCAGCCGGTTACTCGAGAATCCCGATTATTCCATTTCCTGATGCTAGCAATGTATAGCGGTCAAATAGGACCATTTTCTTCTCGAGACATTTTACTTTTTTTCATCATGTGGGAATTAGAATTAATTCCAGTTTATATACTTTTATCCATGTGGGGGGGAAAGAAACGTTTGTATTCAGCTACAAAGTTTATTTTATACACTGCGGGAAGTTCTGTTTTTTTATTAATTGGAATTCTAGGTATTGGTTTATATAGTTCTAATGAACCGACATTAAATTTTGAAACATTAACTAATCAATCGTATCCCGCGGCGCTCGAAATAATATTCTATATGGGATTTCTTTTTACTTTTGCTGTCAAATTGCCGATTATACCCTTACATACATGGTTACCAGACACCCACGGAGAGGCACATTACAGCACTTGTATGCTTTTAGCCGGAATCTTATTAAAAATGGGAGCGTATGGATTGGTTCGAATTAATATGGAATTATTACCCCACGCTCATTCTATATTTTCCCCCTGGTTAATGATATTAGGTTCAATTCAAATAATCTATGCAGCTTCAACATCTCTTGGTCAACGTAATTTAAAAAAAAGAATAGCTTATTCCTCGGTATCTCATATGGGTTTTATAATTATTGGAATTGGTTCCATAAGCGATACGGGGCTCAATGGGGCCATTTTACAAATAATCTCTCATGGATTTATTGGCGCTGCACTTTTTTTCTTGGCGGGGACTAGTTATGATAGACTACGTCTTCTTTATCTTGACGAAATGGGCGGAATGGCTATCCCAATGCCAAAAATATTCACATTTTTCAGTATCTTATCGATGGCTTCTCTTGCATTGCCGGGCATGAGCGGTTTTGTTGCAGAATTGATGGTTTTTTTTGGAATAATTACCAGTCAAAAATATCTTTTAATGACAAAAATACTAATCACTTTTGTAACAGCAATTGGAATGATATTAACTCCTATTTATTCATTATCCATGTTACGGCAGATGTTCTATGGATACAAGCTTTTTAATACACCAAACTCGTATTTTTTTGATTCTGGGCCGCGAGAATTATTTATTTCGATTTCTATCCTTATACCCATAATAGGTATTGGTATTTATCCAGATTTCATTTTCTCATTCTCGGTTGACAAGGTTGAAGCCATTCTATCGAATTTTTTCTAAATAGTTTTTCTCGTGAATAAATGAATAAAACCAAAAATCAAAAAGAGAACTAAACCCCATAAAAAAGAATTTGAATTAATTGTAATCGAATATGTTTGTTGTTTGTGAGAACCCCTTGAATCATTACATTACTTGATTTAAACTCGACGATTTATTCGAAGTTTTCTTTCTATATTCATATATAACTTATATATGAATATAGAATCTAATTTCTTATATATATATATGCTTTCATGCTTTTTTTATTTGTATTTGTCAGGTCCTTTACTCACTTTAATTCAATTAGATGTAAATGAACCATAACTGTGTAATCCTATACCTAATAGATTGATCCCCAAATAACATATCCAAATTATAAGAAAGCCCAGAGAGGCCGCTATTGAAGAATTTACACCTTCCAATTTTTTATTTTTTCTAGTATGTAAATAAATCGCAAATATGGTCCAAGTAATAAAGGCCCAAGTTTCCTTTGGATCCCAATTCCAATATGATCCCCATGCCTCATTAGCCCATACTGCTCCTGAAAGAATACCTATCGTTAAAAAGATAAAACCCAGATTAATAATACGATAACTCCAACGATCCAATTGTTGAATAAACTGAGACCTGTAATAATTTCTAGAAGAAGAAAAATTAAATTTTTGTAAAACATTGTTTGTTTCATTCATATTCATGTATTGGATCTCAGCAAAAGAAAATGATTCATTTAAAAAATACAAATCATTGCTTTTACCAAAAATTTGTATGACTTCTCGAAATGTAATAACTAAAATTGCTACTGATAATAACGATCCACATAAAAGAGCTGCATAGCCAAATATCATCATACTTACGTGCATCATTAACCAATGAGATTGTAAAGCGGGTACTAATATTGCAGATTGATGCATTTCGGTTAAAATACCCGAAGTAGCAAAGCCTTGGGTAAAAATAACACTTGGTGCGATTATTGTACTTAAATCGTTTTTTTGCTTTTTAAAACAAAAAACCATATGAAAAATGGAAAAACCCCAGGAAAGAAAGATTAATGATTCATATAAATCACTAAATGGTAAATGGCCCGAAAAAATCCAGCGAGTAATTAACAATCCCGTTATACAGAAAAAAGTTATTATCATACCATTTTTGGACGAATCATATAATCCTAAGATTTCATTGACTAATAAGGTTATCAAATGAGTTGAAATTACAATTGATACGACCGAAAACGATATATGAGTTAATATATGCTCTAAAGTTGAAAATATCATAAAAAAAAAGGGGGGGGGTGTCTGAATACTAATACTAGGAAGAGAAATCGGAAATTGAATTCATTATAGGACTTATTCTTTTAGAAGATAAGATGCCATGCCGCTACTCGGACTCGAACCGAGATGCTCTAGCACTGCTTCCTAAGAGCAGCGTGTCTACCAATTTCACCATAGCGGCTTACTCGAAATCATAATAACCGATTTATTATCAATCGTCGATATTGAAAGAATCAATTAAAATAAAATGCAATATTTTTTTAGTAAACATTAAAGAATGAAAGGAATTGTATTCTAATTATTTGAATCAATTTTATTATAAATAAAATTGATTTTTTTATATTTTTCATTTTTAGAAGAAATGAATCATAAATCATATCATAATAATAATAATTTGAATTGTAAATAAATTATTATTATTTATTAAATTATTATATATATATATTCAATTTTTTTATAAATTCTTTTTTTTTTATTTTATAAATTATTATAATTATATATATATATATAAATATTATATAATTAAATTAAAAATTTAAAATCTTTTTTTTTTTAGAACGTTTCAATTTCAATACGAATTCTTATTCTCGTTTTTTTGTTTCGAGTTTTAGTTTTAACATTTAACAACGGGGAATGGTTTTTTCGTGGTTTATTCTCTTTTTCAAAAACAAGCACTGTTGGAACTAGATAGTTCTGCTTCAATCCGGAAATGGAACAAAAAATTCTATTTTGTAGTTTTTAATGACTCATTTATTATATTATTCTTTTTCATTTAATCGAAAGAGATGTATTTCTATTTATTTTTTCAATGAAAGAAAATAAATAGTTAAAAAAAATGGTTTATTTTTGGATCACCAATTTAGTATTACATTTATTACATTCAAAGGATGTTTTTTTTTCTTATTCTAAAATAGAATATATATATATATATTTATGAGAATAGAATATATATATATGAGTTATAATTCCAACTATTTAAAATAGAAATGATTCTTTAATAAATGATTTTATATTAAATCAATTCAATTCAATATTAGAGAATACTCTTTGAGTCCAGATTTTTCCAACGTTTGTATTTGTTATACAAAAAAACTTTTTGAATTCCCTGTAGAAATGGATTGCGCTAATGAATAAGCTTTCAATGCTGTCCAATATCCCCTCTTTTTCCAAAAAGTTTTACGGATTTTTTTTTTTGATCTAGAAGTGCGTTTCTTTGGAACTGCCATCCAACTAGTATAGTTTTTTTTCATTGCTACAGGTCATGTGAAAGACATATCTTCTGTTCTCTAAATGAAAACTAATTCTTCTTTGATTAATTAGCCATATATCTTATCCCCCCCTTTTTTTATCTTTTTATATATCTAAAGTAAAACATTGAATATTATAACACCTTTTTCAAAATTTTGCCAAACATAGATATCTCTTTGTATTGTAATGTAAAAAAAAGAAATTAGTTCAAAATAAACTAATGCTTCTGAATATTAATAAAAGACAAAAATTCTTATTTATTTGATTAGGTTATGTCATATGAATTGTATTTTGCTGCATATCAAAATAAATGAATGTTCTTAGTTTTGATACAATTTTTAATCCTCGCTCTATAGAAAAGAATGTTTGTATAATTGTCAAATAAAAATTGGAATCTTTATCTTTATTTGACAAATTTCGTTTTTATGAGAATTTTCTTAAAAATTCTATTAGTTATCTTATTATTTATTAATAGTAATAAAAAAAATCTTACTAAAAAAAAACTTTCTTTTTCACTAGGAATTTTTTTATTGGACCATTTTGACTTTGTACTTTGCAATATTAGAAGTATTGTGCAGAGATTCAGAATAATAGAAAATTCTATTTATATGTTCACTCTTTTTTATTAACTGAAGCCTTTACAAAAGAGATAAAACCGACGAATAAGAAACAAAACTCATTACGAATCAAAATCTTTTTTATTTTATTCTTTTTTTGTATGGAATATACACATCAATCTTCATGGATCATACCTTTCATTCCACTTCCAGTTCCTATGTTGATAGGGGTGGGACTTCTACTTTTTCCCACAGCAACAAAAAATCTTCGCCGTATGTGGGCTTTTCCGAGTATTTTATTGTTAGGTATAGTTATGCTTTTTTCGGTCGATCTGTCGATTGATCAAATCAATAACAATAAGACTTCCATCTATCAATATGTGTGGTCTTGGACTATAAATAATGATCTTTCTTTAGAGTTTGGTTACTTGATCGATTCACTTACCTCTATTATGTTAATATTAATCACTACTGTTGGCATTTTGGTTCTTATTTATAGTGATAATTATATGTCTCATGATCAAGGATATTTGAGATTTTTTGCTTATATGAGTTTTTTTAATACTTCAATGTTGGGATTAGTTACTAGTTCTAATTTGATACAAATTTATATTTTTTGGGAATTGGTTGGAATGTGTTCTTATCTATTAATAGGTTTTTGGTTCACACGTCCTATTGCAGCAAATGCTTGTCAAAAGGCGTTTGTAACTAATCGTGTAGGGGATTTTGGTTTATTATTAGGTATTTTAGGTCTTTATTGGATAACGGGTAGTTTGGAATTTCGGGATTTGTTTCAAATATTCAATAACTTGATTTCTAATAATGACGTTAATGTTTTTTTTGTTACTTTGTGTGCCCTATTGTTATTTTGCGGTTCTGTTGCTAAATCTGCCCAATTCCCCCTTCATGTATGGTTACCGGATGCTATGGAAGGGCCTACTCCTATTTCCGCTCTTATACATGCTGCTACTATGGTAGCGGCGGGAATTTTTCTTGTAGCTAGACTTCTTCCTCTTTTCATAGCTATACCCTCCATAATGAATGGAATAGCTTTCATAGGTATAATAACATTAGTATTTGGAGCTACTTTAGCTATTGCTCAAAAAGATATTAAGAGAAATTTGGCCTATTCTACAATGTCTCAATTGGGTTATATGATGTTAGCTCTAGGTATGGGATCCTATCGAGCCGCTCTATTTCATTTGATTACTCATGCTTATTCAAAAGCATTGTTGTTCTTAGGATCCGGATCCATTATTCATTCAATGGAAGCTATTGTTGGATATTCTCCAGAAAAAAGTCAAAATATGGTTCTTATGGGCGGGTTAACAAAACATACGCCAATCACAAAAACTTCTTTTTTAATAGGTACGCTTTCTCTTTGTGGTATTCCACCCTTTGCTTGTTTTTGGTCCAAAGATGAGATTCTTAATGATAGTTGGTTGTATTCGCCAATTTTCGCAATATTAGCTTGTTCTACAGCTGGATTAACTGCATTTTATATGTTTCGCATCTATTTACTTGTTTTTGAAGGATATTTAAACGTTCATTTTCAAAAATTCAATGGAAAAAAAAATGATTCATTATATTCAATATCTTTATGGGGTAAAGAAGGAAAAAAAAAAGTAAAAAATAAGATTCATTTATTAGATTTATTAACAATGAAAAATAATGAAAGGGAATCTTTTTTTTGGAAGAAGAAGACATATTTCCATCGAATTAATCGAAATGTCAAAAGCATAACACGTCTTTTTATTAATAGTAACTATTTTGATACTAAAAAGACTTCTTCTTTCTATCCTCATGAATCCGCCAATACTATGCTATTTTCGATGCTTATATTAGTACTATTTACTTTGTTCGTTGGGGTCATAGGAATATCTTTCAGCCAAGAAGGAATCGATTTGGATATATTATCAAAATTGTTAATCCCATCTATAGACCTTTTGCATCAAAATTTTAAAAATTCTTTTGATTGGTATGAATTTTTCACAAACGCAACTTTTTCAGTGAGTCTTGCTTTTTCCGGAATATTTATAGCGTCTTTTTTCTATAAGCCCGTTTATTCGGCTTTACAAAATTTGAACTTACTTAATCTATTTGAAAAAAATGTTCCTAAAAAAAAAGTTGCAGAAAAAATGATCAATGTCATATATGATTGGTCATATAATCAGGGTTACATAGACGCTTTTTATGGAATATCTTTAATTGCAAGTGTAAGAAAATTAGTCAAACTAAATTATTTTTTTGATAGACAAGTAATTGATGGAATTCCAAATGGAATTGGTATTACAAGTTTTTTTATGGGAGAGGCTATAAAATATGTGGGGGGTGGACGAATTTCTTCATA